CTTGAATCTTTTTCGTGAAATAAAAAAAAAAAGAGTTTTCTATATTCTTCGAATTTGTATGTCTAAAAAACTACTAGAGGATCCTATTTTTACTTTCTATTTTACATTTCTTTCTTTGATTGTTTTCTTTGTTCTATTTTTCTTTCATTCAGATTCATCAAATTCCGACGTAGACCCCTTATTGCGTATCGAGGTAAGAAATTGGAATATTTTTCTCTATTTCTTTTTTTATCTATCTGTAATATTTTTTGAATATTCTAGGGAATTTTATGAATAATAATAGACTCTAAGTGAAAGTTTCGTCCATTCATTGCCTTCAAAATCTCGTATGCATAGATATGAAAACCAAATGTTTGATACTCGAAGTCATGATTTTATGGATTTTTCTATTATTTTGATAGACATATCTTCAAGAAATAATAGAAATCAACTTGGATCTTTTCTTGTATTTGGAAAAAAGAGATTTGAAAGTCAAAAATGACTTGTCTGTTGGAACTTAGAATAGAATAAGCCCTTCCCACTGGAGGAGAGGAGTGGCAATTGATTCCTAGAAACAATAAGATTTTATCCGAAATATCGGCAGATTCTTGCAGAGTTAGAACCAAAAAGGTATTAAAAAGAAAAAAAGATCCACCGTTCGAATTTCATTTCTATCCAATTTGAATATCAGAATAGTGGATATAGTTATGATTCAATAGGTTAGGTCCACTTACTTTTTTTTTTAGAATCTTTCCCTTTTTTGATTAGAAGAATCGAAAATAGGAGTATCTGACAATGAAAGGAAATATCACATTCTAAAAAAAGAAATATATATATATAGAAAAGAAGACCATTTTCCTTTCTAACTAGAATGAGTTGACTCTATTCGAATGATGACAATAACTTAAGAGAGTTTCAATTCTAAATTCGATTTTTGAATGAAATGAAACTATTCATTCGTTTTTTTATTTTATTACAAACAGAAACTTCTTACAAATATCAAGAATATTTCTATATCTTCCTTCAAATAGGAATATGTTATCATTTTTTGATAAAAAAAGCCCCTTATCGGATTTGAACCGATGACTTACGCCTTACCATGGCGTTACTCTACCACTGAGTTAAAAGGGCGGCGTTTGAGTCAATTCCCAAATACGGAATCAGCCAATATGAATATGAGTTTAGTACATCTATTTGTTACTGCATATACTTATTCTATATATATACGAAATCTATCTAAATCTGATTTAGATATATGTACATAGATCTATTTTTTGTATATAGCAACTCATTAACGAACAAAAAATAGGATTTACGAGTATAGTGAAAAAAGAATTAATTCATATTGGATTTGAGAAATAGGAATTCAATTTTTCAAAACCGATTTGAATTGAAGTCATCTTCATCATAACACGAAATGAATTTCATTGATACATGGACCCCTAATTCCAATATTTCCGAATCTTTGATAAATGCATTCTATCCTGTCCCTCAACTCAATTCTTATTGATCTTCATCCTTTTTTACTCAATTTCCGGATTCATTCTCGTTTTTTTATTTCCCGACTTAGTATGAAATACAAAAATACCTAATTGAATCTTCTTAATACTGAATGAAAGTGAAATAAAGAAGGTGTTAATGCCCCCCTGTTCCAGCAAATCAATTATTCCCAGAAAGTCTTCTATGTTTCTTTTGGTTTCTTTCGCATTACTTCGTTTTATTTTCTATTTTGTTGAATTATAGATTGGTGATTGGAATGAACAATTTAGAAATCTAAAGGATGAATCAAAAAATTGTAAGGAATTCTGAAAGATGGGAAGATCCTTCTGATCGAATAATATCATTCCATTCTATTGACAATTTCAAAAAACTGTTTATACTATGAACATAGTAGAATGGAAGTCGGGCAAGGATGCCCCCATCGTCTAGCGGTTTAGGACATCTCTCTTTCAAGGAGGCAACGGGGATTCGACTTCCCCTGGGGGTAGGGTACTAGGAAAGGAAATGGATCAGGGATTATTAAGAAAGACTAAAATGGATTCTTCCTGGGTCGATGCCCGAGCGGTTAATGGGGGCGGACTGTAAATTCGTTGACAATATGTCTACGCTGGTTCAAATCCAGCTCGGCCCAAAAATCTTTATGGATCCACCATGAAATGATATAACCCATTTGGTGTTCTCTTAAAATCACCAATGGGTTCGCATACATAAGATTAGAATCTCGAGTCCTATGTCTTTTTTCCATATTACTTACATATTTTTTCCACCAATTCGGATTTTGCAAAACTCCTATCGGGATCTGTAAGTATAAAGTCTAAGGAAAGGGTTCAAGTCAAAAAAGCAAAAAAGAGTCTTTTTTGTTTCCTTGATTCATTGATTTTTTCATCAAGTTGGCAATAACGAACGGATTGCGAGTCATCCGTGTCGATAAAGCGCAGACCCATCAAAATATGAATATATATAGAAGTCCGCCTCTTAGGGGTTCGAATCTCAAATAGAAAAAAAAGAGTTTGAATGAAATTGTAAGAATATGTATGTATACTATACGACTTTTTCCCTGGGATTGTAGTTCAATTGGTCAGAGCACCGCCCTGTCAAGGCGGAAGCTGCGGGTTCGAGTCCCGTCAGTCCCGATGGATACAAATCCAAAAAATATTCATTGATTTCGTGTATCAAAGGGAATAAAAAGAACAAAAAAAATATCATTTCTAACAGGTCTCCCCTTTTTTCTTCTTTCTTTTTTAGTTTAAGGGAAAGGTTCGGACAAAGAAAAGGACTTTTTGATTGCATCAGCAAGTCATTTTCTTATTTGGTATGGATAAAACATCTTCCGATGTTATACTATTCAATTCTCGACCCTGAATTATTGATTTGATAGCTCAGATATTGTTATTCGTGATATTGATCCGATTTGATATCATCGAGATCCAATTTATACCATTGAATTTAGTGACGAAAGATTTTTCATTTCTATGGGATTCAATCCCGAAGTATTTATTAGAAATTAAAGAGAAAGAAAACATAGAGATTATGGAAGTCAATATTCTCGCATTTATAGCTACTGCACTCTTCATTCTAGTTCCTACTGCCTTTTTACTTATAATTTATGTAAAAACGGTAAGTCAAAGTGACTAAATTTTACTGAAACATGACTTCTTATTTCTTATCAATGCAATGATTGAATAAAAAAATGAAAAAAGAATTTCTATTTCGGGTCTTTTTTTTAAAGAAAATGATCAGACTACAACCAGCAGAATTCTATTCAATCCATAGAGTATAGTAGAAAGAAATCAAATCTATTTCTTTCTACTATAGTATCTATTACAGTAGAAATAGAATGTTTTACTTAAAACAAAAAAAGAGGTTTAATATGGAGGAACCAATCTAGAATTTATGGATAGATGGATATCTATCCATAGATATATATGGAATGTCAATTCCATGGCGTCCACATTTTTTCTTGATTTCATCGCAATCTATTCTATTTGTATTGGTTCCAATCAATCTTAAAGAATTAAAAAGCAACGCAATTTTTATTCTTCTTATTTTCATTTTGAGATTTCCGATTCTTTTCAGAATCCCGGTAACTAATAAATAAAGAATCTTTTGAGTATTTCAAAATTGAAATTGATTAAATTGAATAGAAGAAATATTCAAAAGAATTGGGTTTGGAATAGTAATCCGTTTCCAATTATCTGTATTCCCGGGACATCAAGATGGCAACAATGGAAATATTTGTTTGATTCAAAGAGTTTTTTTCAATATTCTACATGGAATAGATTACACCACTGGAATACAATAGAATTTCGAAATCCAGATAGAATTGCATTTCATTAATTAGGAATGAATTAGTTTTAATAAAATAACTAAAATAGTTCAAAACTGGAAGAACCCAGCTAGAAAACAATTGAGACAGTTTGATCCCTTAACTCAATTAGTATTACCTTTAGAGTCCACTTCTTCCCCATACTACAAGGGAAAGGGAAAATGAAAAAACTACCATTAAAGCAGCCCAAGCAAGACTTACTATATCCATGTCAATTATGTCTCCTATCTATATCAATATGAAGAAATTCTTTGATTCATTCTTTTTTTATTGTTGACTAATTTTTCTTGTATTATTTTTGTTTTTCTTTTTCACTAAAAATTGGATACTATCTTATAATAATAGTGGAATCACTAGTACAGAGTCAAAAAAGGATTCCATTCCGTCATAACACCATTGATGAAACATCCAATTAGAACTTCTAGCAAGTTCTTATCAGATTTGGAGTAGAATTGAAAAATTTGAAGCATAAATAAAAAATATCCTTAGAAGTAGTAAGGTAATGAATCATACTAATAGGTAGGAATACAAAGACCTATTTTTTATTTTGCCCCCCATTTCATTAAGTAAAAAAGAAAGAATCAAGATAGATTCCTTTGCATACTCTTATTTGCATCTGTTAGTTCCATTTGATCTAATCCTTATTTGATCCCGGTTTGTTCTGGAAAACAATTGGAAAACAGCCTATTCAATTCTTTTAATATAGATTACCCAAAAGAAAGAGTTTTAGTTTTCTTAGAATGGAAATCAAATAGAATTTTTTTTTTTTTGAATTGGATTAAATGAAAATGAAATTCAGAGTAAAAAAAAAAAAGAATATGAATATCAAATGAGAACTATTTAAATAAAAAAAAAAGAAATCGAATGAGATATTCAATTTCATTAATCTAACAAATATGGAAAAAATGCAGAAGCGTTCATATATTTTACATAAGTTTGTATAGACGGTTTTTCTTCAACCCCTTCGCCAACTAAAAATGGAATTAGAGTCCCCGTCCTACCTATCCTTATCCAATCTAATTCAAGACCCAATCAGTAGACGGACACTAAAGCAGTAGTAGAGTGAAAAGACTTTCATTTCACGATTGATCTATTCTTTTTCATTTCACTACTCTAATGAATTTTTCATTGAATCCGAGACGCAAAGATTAAAAGCATTTTAGAGAACAAATCTAGCGATGCGTAGAATTTTGAATCAAACAAGTCTCAAGAACTCTGTCCCTACACTTGCTTCCACATGGAAAACATACTAAGTTTCTGTATCAACAAAACGGAAGAAACCTTTTTGGATTCTCTTGTCGATCAGGCGACACCCGGATTTGAACTGGGGAAAAAGGATTTGCAGTCCCCCGCCTTACCACTCGGCCATGCCGCCAAAATGATACAAAAAAATAGATCAGAATATCCTCCTCTCAAAAAAAAAAACCAACGTATACCTTTTCAGTCACAAAAGAAAAGTAAGAATTTCGGGACAAATAGCAACCGTTAACTACAAATTCCGTAAGAATTCAGGAATCTGAATTTCTTAATGAGAAAAAATAGAAATTGATACATAACAAATCAATATTATATATCTATTTTTTTTAAGAATCCTTCTCTATTTCCATTATAACAGGAACTGTTAATATATGTCAACCCCATAATATCCCTTTTCATTGTTACACATTATATAATCGGGTATCTTCTATGTAATTCTAGATTACAGGGAATTTTCAATAAATTCTCGTACTTTCATTTTTTTTTGCCAATTTTTCATTCAATAAATTGATGAATGAATAGAAAAAAAATGAACACAACATATGCTGTCCCGAACAAATAGGACTGCAATAACGTAATAGACATATATAGATAGCTATAGCTGAAGTTAGATCTATGCATGTTTCATAAATCCAAGTCTTTTTATGCACTGCAATCCTCCAATTAAAAAAAAAAAAGGGTCAAAATATCTCCCTTCTTTGTGAATTCTCATTCTTTTTTGAACACTTGAAATGGTAAAGGGCTCAAAAAAATTGTATCTTTTTTCTGATTCTTTTCTTTTTTTGATCTTTCTCTCATGGAGCCAAGCAAATCCTGAATTTATTTTTGGGGTATCAATCAAATTGGAATATGTAATATCATACTAACTATACTAAAAGTCTAAATAGAATTCCTTTTTTTTAGATTGTTAAAAATAACCCTACCCGAAGTCTAGGTGAAATGGATCAATTTGTTTCCATTGATATTACAAGTTAAAGTCTATTTGTTTGTTTTGTTGCAAATTCTAATTTGAGTATCCAATTTCCTCTTTTCATAATAGGTATTTCATAGACGTAGTGAGGTAAAATTTCATGTGATTCAGTAAAGTAAAAAGAACAGAAATTCCATTCTTGCTAAATCTATTCATGTGATTCGATGAAGAATGACAGCAAATCCTGGGATATTTTCTATCAAAAAGGGGTAATCAAAAATGCTTGGGGTTGGGAATGAAGGAATGTCTACACTACCCGGATTGAATCAAATACAATTTGAAGGGTTTTGTAGATTCATTGATCGGGGCTTAACAGAAGAACTTTTGAAGTTTCCAAAAATTGAAGATACAGATGAAGAAATTGAATTTCAGTTATTTGCGGAAACATATCAATTGGTAGAACCCTCAATAAAAGAAAAAGATGCTGTATATGAATCACTTACATATTCCTCTGAATTATATATATCTGCGGGATCCATTTGGAAAAACAGTCGGAATATCCAAGAACAAACTATTTCTATTGGAAACATTCCTCTAATGAATTCCCTGGGAACTTTTATAGTAAATGGAATATACAGAATTGTAATCAATCAAATATTGCAAAGCCCCGGTATCTATTATCGGTCAGAATGGGACCATAACGGAATTCCAGTCTATACTGGCACAATAATATCAGATTGGGGAGGAAGATTAGAGTTAGAAATTGATAGAAAAGCAAGGATATGGGCTCGTGTAAGTAGGAAACAGAAAATCTCTATTCTAGTTCTATCATCAGCTATGGGTTCGAATTTAAGCGAAATTCTTGAGAACGTTTGTTACCCTGAAATTTTCTTGTCTTTACTCAATGAAAAGGAGGAAAAAAAAATAGCGTCAAAAGAAAATGCCATTTTGGAGTTTTATCAACAATTTGCTTGTGTAGGCGGAGATCCCCTATTTCCTGAATCTTTATATACGGAATTACAAGAAAAATTTTTTCAACAAAAATGTGAATTAGGAGGAATTGGGCGGCGAAATATGAACCGAAGGCTGAATATTGATATACCTGAGAACAATACATTTTTGTTACCGCGAGATATATTGACAGCTGCGGATCATTTGATTGGAATGAAATTTGGAATGGGTACACTTGACGATATGAATCATTTGAAAAATAAACGTATTCGTTCCGTAGCAGATCTCTTACAAGATCAATTTGGATTGGCTCTCGTTCGTTTAGAAAATATAATTAGAGGAACTATATGTGAAGCAATTAGATATAAATTGATACCGACTCCTCGGAATTTAGTGACTTCAACGCCATTAACAACCACTTATGAATCTTTTTTTGGATTACATCCATTATCTCAAGTTTTAGATCGAACCAATCCATTGACCCAAATAGTTCATGGAAGGAAATTGAGTTGTTTGGGTCCGGGAGGATTGACGGGGCGAACTGCTAGTTTTCGGATACGGGATATCCATCCTAGTCACTATGGACGCATTTGTCCAATTGACACCTCCGAAGGAATCAATGTCGGACTTATTGGATCCTTGGCAATTCACGCAAGGATTGGTCGTTGGGGGTCTATAGAAAGTCCATTTTATGAAATTTCTGAGAGATCAAAAAGAATACGCATGCTTTCTTTATCACCAAGTAGAGATGAATATTATATGGTAGCGACGGGAAATTTTTTAGCACTGAATCGAGGTATTCAGGAGGAGCAGATTGTTCCAGCTCGATACCGTCAAGAATTTCTGACTATTGCATGGGAACAGGTTCATCTTCGAAGTATTTTTCCCTTCCAATATTTTTCTATTGGAGCTTCCCTCATTCCTTTTATCGAGCATAATGATGCGAATAGAGCTTTAATGAGTTCTAATATGCAACGTCAAGCAGTTCCTCTTTCTCGGTCCGAAAAGTGCATTGTTGGAACTGGATTGGAACGCCAAGTGGCCTTAGATTCGGGAGTTCCCGCTATAGCCGAACACGAGGGAAAGATCGTTTATACTGATACTGAGAAGATTCTTTTATTTGGAAGTGGGAATGCTCTAAGTATTCCATTAATTATATATCAACGTTCCAACAAAAATACTTGCATGCATCAAAAATCCCAGGTTCAGAAAGGTAAATGCGTAAAAAAGGGACAAATTTTAGCAGATGGTGCTGCTACAGTTGGTGGTGAACTCGCTTTGGGAAAAAACGTATTAGTAGCTTATATGCCATGGGAAGGTTACAATTCTGAAGATGCTGTACTCATTAGTGAGCGTCTGGTCTATGAAGATATTTATACTTCTTTTCACATACGGAAATATGAAATTCAGACTCATGTGACAAGCCATGGTCCTGAAAGAATCACTAATAAAATTCCACATCTAGAAGCCCATTTACTTCGAAATTTAGACAAAAATGGAATTGTAATTCTGGGATCTTGGGTAGAAACGGGCGATATTTTAGTGGGTAAATTAACGCCTCAAATGGCAAAAGAATCCTCCTATGCCCCGGAAGAAAGATTATTACGAGCTATACTTGGGATTCAGGTATCTACCTCAAAGGAAACTTGTCTAAAACTACCTATAGGTGGTAGGGGCCGAGTTATTGATGTGAGATGGATCCACAAAAAAGCGGGTTCTAGCTATAATCCAGAAACGATTCAAATATATATTTCACAGAAACGTGAAATCAAAGTTGGTGATAAAGTGGCCGGGAGACATGGAAATAAAGGTATCGTTTCAAAGATTTTGTCTAGACAGGATATGCCTTATTTGCAAGATGGAAGACCCGTTGATATGGTCTTCAATCCATTAGGGGTCCCTTCTCGAATGAATGTAGGACAGATATTGGAATGTTCACTCGGATTAGCTGGGAGTATGCTAAATAGACATTATCGAATAGCACCTTTTGATGAGAGATATGAACAAGAGGCTTCCAGAAAACTTGTGTTTTCTGAATTATATGAGGCCAGTAAACAAACATCGAATCCATGGATATTTGAACCCGAGTATCCGGGAAAGAGCATACTATTTGATGGAAGAACAGGGAATCCTTTTGAACAGCCCGTTATAATAGGAAAGCCTTATATCTTGAAATTAATTCATCAAGTTGATGATAAAATACATGGACGTTCCAGTGGACCTTATGCACTTGTTACACAACAACCCCTTAAAGGAAGGGCCAAACAAGGAGGACAACGGGTAGGCGAAATGGAGGTTTGGGCCCTCGAGGGATTCGGTGTTGCTCATATTTTACAAGAGATGCTTACTTATAAATCTGATCATATGAAAGCTCGTCAAGAAGTACTTGGAACTACAATTATTGGAGGAACAATACCGAAACCTGTGGATGCTCCAGAATCTTTTCGATTGCTCGTTCGAGAACTACGATCTTTGGCTCTGGAACTGAATCATTTCCTTGTATCTGAGAAAGACTTTCAGATTCAAAGGAAGGAAGTTTAATTGGAATGAATCGGAATTTTTCTTTTCTTTCAAGAGAAAAAAACCATAAAAGAATATAGAATATATATATGTATATGAATGAGATAGTATCTACTCAGAGACGACGGTGGAAGTGTGTTGAATTAAGGGTAGACAGTGAGCGTCTTTATTATGGACGCTTTATTCTGTCTCCACTTATGAAAGGTCAAGGAGATACAATAGGGATTGCAATGCGAAGAATTTTGCTTGGAGAAATAGAGGGAACATGTATAACACGTGCAAAATTTGATAAAATACCACATGAATATTCTACCATAGTAGGTATTGAAGAATCAATACATGAAATTTTAATGAATTTGAAAGAAGTTGTATTGAGAAGTAATCTCTATGGAACTCAGGACGCGTCTATTTGTTTCAAAGGTCCTGGATATGTAACTGCTAAAGACATCAGTTTACCACCTTCGGTGGAAGTCATTGATAATACACAACATATAGCTAAACTAACAGAAGCTATTAATTTGTCTATTGAATTACAAATTGAGAGAAAGCTGGGATAT